CGTATCTTTTGTTTCATTTCTTCTGGAACAATCACAAAAACTTTTTTTTGTATGGATCTACTACCAGAAATTCAATGCGTAATCTCAGCATTCAATGTGTATTCCTGAATAATCTAATTTTTCCATTATTCAACCATTTCATTTTACCAAGCTCAACGTTAGCCAGATTAGTCAACATTTATATGTTTCGATGCAACAACAAGATGTTATTTGTAACAAGTAGTTTTGTTGGTTGGTTAATTGGTCACGTTTTATTCATGAAATGGGTTGGATTGGTATTATTCTGGATACGGCAAAATTATTCGATTCGATCTAATAAGTACCTTGTGGAAAAATTTAGAAATTCTATGGCTCGAATCTTTAGTATTATCTTATTTATCACCTGTGTCTACTATTTAGGCAGAATGCCGTCGCCTATTGTCACTAAGAAACTGAAAGAAAGGGGAAAAAGAAAGGAAGAAAGCGATGTAGAAACAACTTACGAAACAAAGAAGACTAAACAGGAACAAGAGGGATCCGCCGAAGAAGACGAAGACAAAGATAGCCCAGTTTACGAAAATTCTTATCTTGATACCCACCAAGATAATTGGGAATTCGGAAAACTTAAAGAAGAGAAAAACGAAAAAACTTATTTTTCCTTTGAAAAACCTTTTGTAACCTTTCTTTTCAATTATAAACGATGGAATCGACCAGTCAGATATATAAAAAATGATCGGTTTGAAAATGCTGTACGAAATGAAATGTCACAATATTTTTTTTATATATGCCCAAGTAATGGAAAACAAAAAATATCTTTTACATATCCACCCAGTTTATCGACCTTTTTAGAAATGGTAGAACGGAAAATTTCTTTGTACACGACAGAAAAACTATCTCCCAAGGACCTGTATAATTATTGGGTTTATACTAACGAACAAAAAAAATGCAACTTGAATAATGAATTAATAAGTCGAATAAAAATTATAGAAAAAAAAAAGGGATTTCTTGGTTTAGATATGCTAGAAAAAAGGACGAGATTGTGCGATGATGAGAATGAACAAGAATACTTACCTAAAATATACGATCCTTTTTTGAATGGACCCTATCGAGGAACAATAAAAAAATTTAATTTACGTGAAATCATTCATGATTTAATACCTTCGACAACGGATTCCATAGAAATTCTTTGGATAAATAAGATTCATGATCTATTTAATGATTCTCGAGAATTTGAACATCAAAAGAACACGTTCGACTTTGACAAGGAAAATTCAAGTTCGATTGCAAATTTCTTTAACTCACCTCAGGAAATCAATGAATTATCTTTTGAACACGCACAAAGAGCTGAATTAGATTTAGAAATAGAAAGTCAAGCAGAACCTGTATTCGATGTAATTACAACTGATCTAAATGATGTAACAAGAATTAGAAAGAAATCTATTGGAATGGAAAAAATCAGTAAAAGAGTTCCTCGATGGTCATACAAATTGATAGACGATGTCGAAGAAGAGGAGGAAGAAAATGAAGAAGGATCAACAGAAGATCCTGACATTCGTTCAAGAAAAGGCAAACGTGTGGTAATTTATAGCCCTGATGAGAGTACTAAGTCCAGTGCTAAAAATAATGATAAAAATGATGATACTAGCATTAGTGATGAAGAAGGGGAAGTAGCTTTGATACGTTATTCACAACAACCAGATTTCGATCGGAATATAATCATAGGATCCATGCGTGCTCAAAGACGTAAAACAATTATTCGGGAAATGTTTCAACCACACGTGCATTCTCCACTTTTTTTGGATCGAGTAGACAAAATATTTTATTTTTCATTTTTAAATATTTCTGAAATTATTAATCTCATTTTTAGTAATTGGGTAGAGGGAAACCCAGAATTGCAAACTTCTTCTTTTGAAGAGGAAGAAACAAAAGAAAAAGAGAAAAAATATGAAAAGAAAGATGAGGAAACTGAACGAATGGAAATATCAGACGTTTGGGATAGCCTTCTATTTACTCAAGCAATAAGAGGTTTCTTGTTATTAGCCCAATCTTTTCTTAGAAAAAACGTTATATTACCCTTATTGATAATAGTTAAAAATATTGGTCGTATCTTATTATTCCAATCTCCTGAGTGGCACGAGGATTGGAAGGAATTGAATATAGAAATGCATGTTAAATGTACCTATAATGGTGTTCAATTATCAGAAACAGAATTTCCTCAAGATTGGTTAACGGATGGTATTCAGATAAAGATTCTATTTCCTTTCCGTCTGAAACCTTGGCGAAGATCTAAAATACGATCTCATCATAGAGATCAGACAATAAGTAAAAAAGAGAAAAAAGACAATTTTTGTTTTTTAACAGTCTGGGGAAGGGAAACAGACGTGCCTTTTGGGGCTGCCCGAGAACAACCTTCTTTTTTTAAACCCGTTTTTAAAGAACTAGAAAAAAAAATTAAAAAAGAGAAAAAGCCTTTTTTTCAAGTTATAAGGGTTTTCAAAGAAAGAATAAAATTTTTAAAAATTTTAAAAGAAAAAACAAGATGGGTCGCCAAAATAGTTCGAGTTAGAAACCTAATAATGAAAGAACTTGAAAAAATAAACCCCATTTTATTATTGAAGAAGGTGAAAGTATATGAAACAAATGAAAACAGAAAAAACTCCAATATAAATAATAAGATTATCCATGAATCGCCGATTCAAATTGGATCCATGAATTATGTAAATGAAAATTCTTTACTCATAGAAACAAAAATGAAAGATCTTGCTAATAAGATAATCACAATTAAGGCTCAAATAAAAGAAATCACAAAAGAAAAGAAAAAAGTAGTTCTAACTTGTAATGATAAAAATAAAAGATCGGAATCACAAAAGGATATTTGGAAAATATTCAAAAGAAAAAATATCCGATTAATACGTAAATCTAATTTTTTTATGAAATCCTTCATTGAAAAAATATACGTGGATATATTACTATGTATTATTAAGATTCCAAGGACCAATGTACAACTTTTCTTTGAATCAACAAAAAAAATTATCAAGAAATCCATTTACAACGCCGAAACAAGCCAAGAAGTGCTTGAGAAACCAGATGAAAATACAATGAACTTTATTTTGACTATAGAAAATTCCTTTTCTAATACTAATAAAAATTTTAATATTTATTGTGACTTATCGTCTTTGTCTCAAACATATGTATTTTACAAATTATCACAAAATCAATTACTTAATAATTTTCATTTAAGATCTGTACTTCAATATGAGAACACCCGTCCTTTTCTTAGGGATATAATCAAGAATTATTGTATGACACGAGGAATATTTAATTCTAAACCAAGACATAAGAAAATTCATAAGTCTGGGATGAATAAATGGAAAATTTGGTTAAGGAGTCATTATCAATACAATTTATCTCAGACCGAGTGGTCCTACTTAGTATCGAAAAAATGGAAAAATGGAGTCAATCGATATCGTATGATTCAAAATAAAAAGAAAGACTCAATGAAATTGGATTTATATAAAAAAAAACCATTAAGTCATTACATGAAAGAAAATTACTATAAAGTGGATTCGTTGATGAACCAAAAAGAAAAATGGCAAAAACATTATAGATATGATCTCTTATCATATAAATATATGAATTATGCGGATAGTAAGGACTCATATATTTATGGATCAACGTTACAAGTAAAGGACAAAAAAATTACATATAATTTAAATACACTGGAATCTGAATCACTTTATGAATTAATAAGTATAGCTATTAGTGACTATCTAGAAATTCATAGGAAAAAAAGTCTGTATAGAAAATTTTTTAATTCTAGAATTCTCGATTTTTTTCTTAGAAATAATATGGAAACCTTGACCAATACGTATACCAAGATTCATAAAAATGCTAAAAAGGAAACTAAAAATTCTAAAAAAAAATACTTTTTTGATTGGATGGGAATGAATCAAGAAAGGTTACATCGTACCATATCAAATCTGGAACCCTGGTTTTTACCAGAATTGGGGCTACTTTTTGATACGTATAAAAATAAACCGTGGATCATACCAATTAAATTACTTATTTTTCATTTTCCTAGAAATGAAAATATTAGTCAAAGTGAAAAGATCGACATAAAAAAAAAAAATGAACAACAAGGCCAAGAGGATCTTGTATCAGATCTACGAAAAAAAAATAAAAAGAAAGGTCTTAAAGAAGATTCCAAAAAAACAAAGATTAAAAAAGGTAGAAAAAAAAAACGCTACAAAAGCAAGAAAGAAGCGGAACTGGATTTTTTCTTGAAAAAGTATTTTCTTTTTCAATTAAGATTGGAGGAGTCCTTGAATGAAAGAATGATCAGTAATATCGAGATATATTGTTTTCTGCTTAGACTGATAGATCCAAAGGAAATTGCTATATACTCAATTAAAAGAGAAGACATGCATCTGGATATAATGTTGATTCAGAAAGAACAAACCATTACAGAATTGCTAAATGGGGGAATATTTTTTCTCGAACCAGTTCGTCTATCTATGAAAAGGGATGGAAAATATATTATATACCAAACCATAAGTATTTCATTGGTTGATAAGAATAAGCACCAAACTAATGGAAAATGCATAATAAAAAATAAATATGTTGATAAAAAGAATCTTGATGGATCGGTTGCACAACACAACAATATGCTTGTGAATAGAAACTATGATTTCCTTGTTCCGGAAAATATTCTATCTCCCAGACGTCGTAGAGAATTGAGAATTCTAATTTGTTTCAATTACCAGAACCAGAATTGGAATGTTGTGGATAAAAATCCACAATTTTCCAATCAAAACAACATAAAAAACATTGGACAATTTTTGAACGAGGAAAAACATCTTAATACAGAAACAAATAAATTCATTAAATTCAAATTGTTTCTTTGGCCCAATTATCGATTAGAAGATTTAGCTTGTATGAATCGTTATTGGTTTGATACCAATAACGGCAGTCATTTTAGTATGTCAAGAATACATATGTATCCGCTATTCAAAATTAGTTAATATCAAAATTAGTTAAAAATTAGTTAATAGTATATATTTCTTATGTATATATCGCATAACATATTCAGTATATAAAACCGAAATATATACACATATGCTATATTATATTCTGGTACACGATACCGATTAAATTACGTATTGATTGGATCTAGGAAGAAATCGAAAGAAGATTCTTTTTTATCTAAAAAAAGAATCTTCTTTCGTGTTTGTGAATGCATAAATGTATCATCCCCCTTATATCTAAATCAAATTAGAAATTTGATTTGGATATAATATTTTTAAATAAAATAAGAAATAAGAATGAATAAAATAGTGTATATGAAAAAAATGAAAAAATATAAATTTTTTGTGTACTAGATTCAAATAACTGGTATAATAATAATTATTATTTTTCCTGATCGGCAAAATCCACGGAAAAGAAAAAAATTGTTTTTTATGGTCAAAAATTCATTCATCTCGGCTATTCGACAAGAAAAAGAAAAAAACTGCGGATCTGTTGAATTTCAAATATTCAGTTTCACCGATAAGATACAGAGACTTACTTTACATTTGGAATTACATAAAAGAGATTTTTTATCGCAAAGGGGTCTACGAAAAATTCTAGGAAAACGTCAACGTCTGCTGAATTATTTGTCAAAGAAAAATAGAGTACGTTATAAGAAATTAATTAGTCAATTAGGTATTCGAGAATCAAAAACCCGTTAATTTTAAGATTGGTTTGCATTTTTTTCTTTAGTTATTAGTTGTTATTAGATTTTTCATTTTGATGAATCTCATTTTGATAAATTCATGGAATAATGAATTAAGGAAGAAAAGATATGACTTTACCGGCTACAAGAAAAGATCTCATGATAGTTAACATGGGTCCTCACCACCCATCAATGCATGGTGTTCTTCGACTAATCGTTACTCTCGACGGTGAAGATGTTATTGACTGTGAACCCATATTGGGTTATTTACACAGAGGGATGGAAAAAATAGCGGAAAATCGAACAATTATACAATATTTGCCTTATGTAACACGGTGGGATTATGTAGCCACTATGTTCACAGAAGCAATAACAGTAAATGCACCAGAACGGTTAGAAAGTGTTCAAGTACCTAAAAGAGCCAGTTACATTAGAGTAATTATGCTGGAATTGAGTCGTATAGCTTCTCATTTGTTATGGCTTGGACCTTTTATGGCGGATATCGGTGCACAGACCCCCTTTTTTTATATTTTCAGAGAAAGAGAATTGTTATATGACCTATTTGAAGCTGCTACGGGCATGCGAATGATGCATAATTATTTCCGTATTGGGGGAGTTGCTGCTGATCTACCTTATGGATGGATAGATAAATGTTTAGATTTCTGCAATTATTTTTTAACAGGAATTGTTGAATATCAAAAACTTATTACACGGAATCCTATTTTTTTGGAACGGGTTGAAGGAGTGGGCATTATTAGTGGAGAGGAAGCAATAAATTGGGGTTTATCAGGACCGATGTTACGAGCTTCTGGAATCCAATGGGATCTTCGTAAAGTTGATCGTTATGAGTGTTACAATAAATTTGATTGGGAAGTCCAATGGCAAAAAGAAGGAGATTCACTAGCTCGTTATTTAGTACGAATCGGTGAAATGAAAGAATCTATAAAAATTATTCAACAAGCTCTAGAAGGAATTCCTGGGGGGCCCTATGAGAATTTGGAAGTCCGCCGCTTTGATAGAGCAAAAAATTCTGAATGGACTAATTTTGAATATAGATTTATTTCCAAAAGACTTTCACCCAATTTTGAATTGTCGAAACAAGAACTTTATGTGAGAGTAGAAGCTCCAAAGGGAGAATTAGGAATTTTTTTGATAGGAGACAGTAGTGTTTTCCCCTGGAGGTGGAAAATTCGTCCACCCGGTTTCATCAATTTGCAAATTCTCCCTCAACTAGTTAAAAGAATGAAATTGGCTGATATCATGACGATACTAGGTAGTATAGATATCATTATGGGAGAAGTTGATCGTTGAAATGATAATTGATACGACACAAGTAGAAGTACAAGCTATTAATTCTTTTTCTAGATCGGAATCCTTAAAAGACGTCTATGGACTCATATGGATCTTTGTTCCTATTTTCGCCCTTATATTGGGAATCACTATAGGGGTACTAGTAATTGTGTGGTTAGAAAGAGAAATATCCGCAGCAATACAACAACGTATTGGGCCTGAATATGCTGGCCCGTTAGGAATTCTCCAAGCTCTAGCAGATGGGATCAAATTACTTTTTAAAGAGGACCTCCTCCCATCTAGAGGGGATATTCGTTTGTTTAGCGCGGGACCATCTATAGCGGTCATATCAGTTCTACTAAGTTATTTAGTAATCCCTTTTGGGTCTCGCCTTGTTTTAGCTGATCTCAGTATAGGTGTTTTTTTATGGATCTCTATTTCAAGTATTGCTCCTATTGGACTTCTTATGTCAGGATATGGATCAAACAATAAATATTCTTTTTCAGGTGGTCTACGAGCTGCTGCTCAATCTATTAGCTATGAAATACCATTAACTCTATGTGTATTATCAATATCTCTACGTGTGATTCGTTGAAACATGATTATTTTCCCTCCTCAATAGAAAAAAGTAAAGAAATTGAATATATTGAATGGATATTTTCATTTTTTTTTTTTCATCATTAGGGTTGATGAGGTAAACTAGATAGTTATATGAGTAAAATAAAACTGCTTTTAAATTTGCAGTAAGAAAGTAAAATCTCATTCTCTATGTACAAGAATAATAAACACAAGCAGTGTAAACTGTTTACCCCAAGATTTAGATTCTTTGACTAATTATCATATCTTGAAGCGGGTACAAAAGATCGACCATATGGCGTTTCTACTACTGTCTTATATGTATTACCATATCGGGGATCAATCAAAAATCAGTGGACAGTTAGGAACACCAAGGTACACAAAAGATTAGTAATAGAGATAATGTAAGATATCAAAAAAAAGTATTTTTGCATAAAACTTTGTATAAAACGAATCATAATGAGGACTTTAAGTTGGTAGAAATGACCAAGCAGTACTTCCCCACGATTCCGATCTAGAGTATGCTTTTATTCACTGATTAAAGAAATGACTATCAAAAACGAATTAATCCTTTATTTTTTTTTTTTTTTTTCAGAGTACCCCTTCCTCTGAGAAGGAAGAACAGGAATAAAAGAAATGGGATGCAAAAAAAATAAAATAAAAAAGATTTTTTTTTTTTTCCATCCATGTCTATAATCTATATCTTATCATAAATTTGGAATTAATGCCCAATTCATTCTAATTCTTTATAGTTATTGATATAACGAGTATTTTATTGAAGGATTAAGTTATTACCGAACAAAGATAAATTGAAATTCTAATGGATAAGATCAATTCAGAAGCGCCCTTTTATTCTAGCAGACAGAATTTCATTGGTCTAATTTTGGATTCCCGGTGTATATTTACTATTGTATATTTACTATATAAATAATAATAAATAAATATAAATAATAATAAATAAAGATGATGAAACTACCGAACAAGTCCTTACATTTATTTGTGACCGTAGAGGAGCCGTATGAAGCTGAGGTCTCATGTACGGTTTTGAAATAGCGATATGAACAGTGACGTTATTATCGACTATAATTATCTAATAGTTTAAGTACAGTTGATATAGTTGAGGCACAGTCAAAATACGGTTTTTGGGGGTGGAATCTATGGCGTCAGCCTATAGGGTTTGTAGTTTTTCTAATTTCTTCTTTAGCAGAATGTGAGAGATTACCCTTTGATTTACCAGAAGCAGAAGAGGAATTAGTAGCGGGTTATCAAACAGAATATTCAGGTATCAAATACGCTTTATTTTACCTTGCTTCTTACCTAAATTTATTAGTTTCTTCATTATTTATAACAGTTCTTTACTTAGGTGGGTGGAATTTCTCTATTCCGTATATATCTATTCCTGAATTTTTCGGAATAAATAAAATGGACGGAGTCCTTGGAATGACAATTGGGATATTTATTACATTAGCTAAAGCTTATTTGTTTCTGTTCATTCCTATCACAGCAAGGTGGACTTTACCGAGGATGAGAATGGACCAGCTATTAAATCTTGGATGGAAATTTCTGTTACCTATTTCCCTGGGTAATCTATTATTGACAACTTCTTCCCAACTTGTTTCACTATAAATAATATAAAAAAAAGAAGAAAATAACGATATTCTAGATTCATAACCAATCTTAAATTAAACAAGAGAAAGAAACATAATTTTATTCACGGAGATCCACAATATGTTCCCTATGGTAACCGGGTTCATAAATTATGGTGAACAAACAATACGAGCTGCAAGGTATATTGGTCAAAGTTTCATAATTACCTTATCCCATACAAATCGTTTACCTGTAACTATTCAATATCCTTATGAAAAATCGATCACATCGGAGCGTTTCCGCGGTCGAATCCACTTTGAATTTGATAAATGTATTGCTTGTGAAGTATGTGTTCGTGTATGTCCCATAGATCTACCCGTTGTTGATTGGAGATTTGAAAGAGATATTAAAAAGAAACAATTGCTTAATTATAGTATTGATTTTGGGGTCTGTATATTTTGTGGTAACTGCGTCGAGTATTGTCCAACAAACTGTTTATCGATGACTGAAGAGTATGAACTTTCTACTTATGATCGCCACGAATTGAATTATAATCAAATTGCATTGGGTCGGTTACCAATGTCAGTAATTGGAGATTACACAATTCAAACAGTTATGAATTCGACCCAAATCAAAATAGACAAGGATAAATCCCTTGATTCAAGAACGATTACCGATTACTAAGATTTTTTTTGATATAAAGAATCTAAGTCTCTTTTATTTTGGTTGGTCAGAAACTAGAAATAATAACTATTCATTGTTGAGAATTACTCTTTGATTTAATTTAAACCAAGAATATGTTTTCGTGATGATTTTGAAATAGAAAATTTAAAATCTTTTATTTTTTTCTTTCAGATAAAGATAAATTAAAGTAGGATTAGCCAAAAATTTTAATAACTTTATCTATCTACATTAATCCATATTAAGATTTAATTCAATTAGGAACGCATCATATAATATAAAGAAAAAATAAGGATAACACTCTTCTTTTTCCTGAACTATTTAGTAAGATCATGAAATATTTCGACTTATTTATCTGTTATACATAATGGATTTACCTGGACCAATACACGATATACTTGTAGTATTTCTGGGATCGTTTCTTATATTAGGAGGTCTAGGAGTAGTATTATTTACCAATCCAATTTTTTCCGCCTTTTCATTGGGATTGGTTCTTGTTTGTATATCTTTGTTCTATATTCCATCGAACTCCTATTTTGTAGCTGCTGCACAACTCCTTATTTATGTGGGAGCCATAAATGTCTTAATCATATTTGCTGTTATGTTCATGAATGGTTCAGAATATTACAAAGATTCCTATCTTTGGACTGTAGGAGATGGGATCACTTCGCTAGTTTGTACAAGTATTCTTTTTTCACTAATTACTACTATCCTAGATACGTCATGGTACGGAATTATTTGGACTACAAGAAAAAACCAGATTATAGAACAGGACCTTATAAGTAACGTTCAACAAATTGGAATTCATTTATCAACAGATTTTTATCTTCCGTTTGAACTCATTTCTATAATTCTATTAGTTTCTTTAATAGGTGCAATTACTATGGCTCGTCAATAATAAATACTTAGAATTAACAAAATTTTTAGAAATTCTAAATCAAATGAAAAAGGAAAACTTTTTAGTTTAATTTACTGCCAATACCCTCTTTTTCTGTAATTGCTCGATTCTAGTCAACCAAATCGGTTGAGTTGTTGTTCATATTGAAACGAATCGAGATTGTTGATGGGGAGTTAGTCGATGATGTTCGAACATGTACTTTTTTTGAGCGTCTATTTATTTTCTATCGGTATCTATGGACTGATCACAAGTCGAAACATGGTTAGAGCACTTATGTGTCTTGAGCTTATACTAAATTCGGTTAATATTAATCTCGTAACATTTTCTGATATATTTGATAGTCGCCAATTAAAAGGCGACATTTTCTCAATTTTTGTTATAGCCATTGCGGCCGCAGAAGCAGCTATTGGACTAGCTATTGTTTCATCGATCTATCGTAACAGAAAATCAACTCGTATCAATCAATCGAATTTGTTGAATAATTAGTCAATAATCAAATAATTAGTATATCATATAAATAAAAACATAATATATATAATATATATATATATACAAATTTTAAATTATATCAAAAAATTATATAATTTTTTTTAGTTATTTCTAGTTTATAGTTATATATATAGGAATATATTTCAATATTACTATTGAAATATTGCCAATTTGGTGGCCAATGCGAAGTCACATATGTGATTCGTATGATCATGGTTTGGTTGTTGAAACGGAAATCAAAGTTTCTTGGTTCTTTCTCACGAACAGATTTAGAAATATATTGATTCTTAAGATTTTTTTGATAAATCATTGATTCGTCTGGTTACAATATGAATATAGAATTCGTTTACTACCGATTTTACTTTACCAGATCGAAAATTTTTTATGTTCAAAACAGGAATTTATAGACCCAATGTCGCATTCAGTAAAAATTTATGATACATGTATAGGGTGTACTCAATGTGTACGAGCCTGCCCCACAGATGTATTGGAAATGATACCTTGGGACGGATGTAAAGCTAAGCAAATTGCTTCTGCGCCAAGAACCGAGGACTGTGTAGGTTGTAAGAGATGTGAATCCGCTTGTCCAACAGATTTTTTGAGTGTCCGTGTTTATTTATGGCATGAAACAACTCGCAGCATGGGTCTATCTTATTGATACGTTATAAAAAACTCCATTTGAATCATTTGATTCCTTTTTACCGAGAAAAACCCGTACTCGAGAAAATTTATTATTTCGAGCACGGGTTTTTTGGTCAAAACGCATCTTGTCTTTATCACGAATTATTTTCCTTGGTTAACAATACTTGTAGTTTTGCCGATATTCGCGGGTTCTTCAATTTTTTTTCTCCCTCATAGGGGAAATAAGGTATTTCGTTGGTATACTATATGTATATGCTTGTTGGAGCTCCTTCTAACAACTTATGTGTTCTGTTATCATTTCCAATTGGACGATCCATTAATTCAACTGGAAGAGGACTTTAAATGGATAAATATTTTTGATTTTCACTGGAGACTCGGAATCGATGGACTTTCCATAGGACCCATTTTACTAACAGGATTTATCACTACTTTAGCTACTTTAGCTGCTTGGCCCATTACTCGAAATTCGCGATTGTTCTATTTCCTGATGTTAGCAATGTACAGTGGTCAAATAGGATTATTTTCTTCTCGAGATCTTTTACTTTTTTTCATCATGTGGGAGTTAGAATTAATTCCTGTTTACTTACTTTTATCCATGTGGGGAGGAAAGAAACGTTTGTACTCGGCTACAAAGTTTATTTTGTACACTGCGGGGGGTTCCATTTTTCTCTTAATAGGAGTTCTAAGTATGGGTTTATATGGTTCCAAGGAACCAACATTGGATTTTGAAAGATTAGCTAATCAATCATATCCTGCGACATTAGAAATAATATTATATTGGGGCTTCCTTATTGCTTATGCTGTCAAATCGCCGATTATACCCTTACATACATGGTTACCAGATACTCATGGAGAAGCGCATTACAGTACATGTATGCTTCTAGCCGGAATCTTATTAAAAATGGGAGCATATGGATTGATTCGGATCAATATGGAATTATTACCGCACGCCCACTCTATATTTTCTCCCTGGTTGGTGATAGTAGGGACAATGCAAATAATTTATGCAGCTTCAACCTCTCTTGGCCAACGCAATTTAAAAAAGAGAATAGCATATTCTTCCGTATCTCACATGGGTTTTATAATTATAGGAATTGGTTCTATAACTGACATGGGACTGAACGGAGCCATTTTACAAATACTCTCTCATGGATTTATTGGTGCTGCCCTTTTTTTCTTGGTAGGAACGAGTTGTGATAGAATATGTCTTGTTTATTTCGACGAAATGGGGGGTATATCTATACCAATGCCAAAAATATTTACCATGTTTAGTAGTTTCTCGATGGCTTCTCTTGCATTGCCAGGAATGAGTGGTTTTGTTGCAGAATTAATAGTATTTTTGGGAATAATTACTAGCCCAAAATATCTTTTAATGTCAAAAATGCTAATTACCTTTTTAATGGCAATTGGAATAATATTAACTCCTATTTATTTATTATCTATGTTACGTCAGATGTTCTATGGATACAAACTATTCAATGTTCTAAACTCCAATTTTGTGGATTCTGGGCCACGAGAACTATTTATTTCGATTTGTATCTTTTTACCCGTGATAGGAATTGGTATTTATCCTGATTTCGTTCTTTCGCTGTCAGTTGACAAGGTACAAGCTATCCTATCTAATTATTTTCATAGATAGTTTTCATTAATGAGATAGAAAGCAAAGTCTTAGAATTTTATTTTATTTTTTTTTTTTTTTTTTTTTTCATATTTTTCACATTTGATGTACAATGCAAAAAATAAAGTAAATTAGAATTGTAATAAGATGTATTCCGAGTTTTTGAGAACCTTTTGAATAACTTGAATCACAAGGAATCATATTCAAAGGTTCTCAAAAACCTGCACAAATTTTCGTTATATATGGGACGATCTTCTTATTTATTCCTTTATTCAATTAGATGTTCATGTGAATGAACCATAACTATGTAGACCAATTCCTAATAAATTGATTCCAAAATAGCATATCCAAATTATAAGAAATCCTATAGAAGCTACAAGTGCCGAATTTGTACCTTGCAAATTTTGATTTGTTCTAGTGTGTGAATAAATTGCGAATATGGTCCAAGTAATAAATGCCCAAGTTTCTTTGGGGTCCCAATTCCAATAAGATCCCCATGCTTCGTTAGCCCATACTGCTCCAGAAAGAATGCCTATGGTTAAAAAGATAAATCCTAAACTAATGACACGATAACCCCAATAATCCAAACGTTGAGTTAATTGATATTTGTAATAATTTCGGAATGAAAGAAAAGAAGTGTATTTATTAAAAACACTTTTTTTTTGGTTCCAGTATTCGATCTTGCCAAAGAAAAATGACTTAATTAAGAAAATTTTCCTTTTACAAAAAATCTCGATGTTATTTCTAAATGTAATGACTAGAAAAGCAACTGATAATAAGGACCCACACAAAAGAGCTGCATAACTCAATAACATCATACTTACATGCATCATTAACCACTGAGATTGTAGAGCAGGTACTAATATTGACGATTGATGCATTTCACTTGAAAGACCCGATGTGGCGAAACCTTGAGTAAAAATAGCACTTGGGGCGGTTATTGCGCTTAAATCATTTTTATGATTCCATATCTTGGAAATCATATGAATAATGGAAAAACTCCACGAAAGGAAGATTAATGACTCGTATAAATTACTTAAAGGAAAATGTCTTGAAGAAATCCAACGAATAACTAATAATCCTGTTATAGATAAAAAAGTAGCTATTATTCCCTTTTCGGATGAATTATGCAACCCCCGGATTTCGGGGATTAATAGAGTCATTAAATGAATCGTAATCACAATTGAAATGATCGAAAAAGAGAGATGAGTTAATATATGTTCTAAAGTCACAAATATCATACAAAAAAAGGTCCCATTACAGAATTGAAATCGGGAATTAAATACATTATAGGATCCATTGTATTCCTTTTAGAATATGCCGCCACTCGGACTCGAACCGAGATGCTTTAGCACTGCTTCCTAAGAGCAGCGTGTCTACCGATTTCACCATAGCGGCTTACTTGAAATAATAATAGTCAATTCATGTTGAATCGTCTAGATCTAGATTCAAGGATTCAATATAGTTTAGGAAACATTCGAACTGATGAATAAGAGTTCTTTCATCTTTAAATTTTCATCAAAAATTTTTAGTCCGTATCATCATAAATTCAATTTTAACAATCCACTTTATTTATATACTAATTATATACTAAGTTATTCCGAAGCACTGGAAACTTTCAAGTTTTTTGGTCGAGATAGAAATTAAGAATTATCCCCTTTTTCTATTTTTTTTTTTCCTTATTTTCTTTTTTTTGAATCCGCAAAATCAGATAAGATAAATGAAAAAAAAAAAAAAAGAAAAGTTTCATCACAATTTTCTTTTCACAATAGAAGAATCTTTATTCTTCTTTTGTGAAAAGAAAATTAATAGGAAAAAACCCATCTCATAAAAACTAGAATGAAAAAAAAAAAAAAAAAAAAATATTTAGGACTAGACCGAGCGTACAGAGAAATTCTTATTCTACATATCATAGCCACTAATTCTAACTAATCTTGAGGAGTTTAATACACTCGTTAATGGGAATTATTCATATTCTAAAATTGGAAGTTTTTATGGCCATGAAAATTCAGATTATTCCAAGATTTTCTTACCTGTTGTTTGTTGCACAAAAAAACTTTTTGAATCTCCGGTAGAAACTGACTTTGCTAAGGAAAAAGCTTTTATTGCAGCTAAATTTCCTTTTTTCTTCCAAATATTTCTACGAATACGTTTTTTTGATATAGAAGTACGTTTTTTTGGAACTGCCATTCAAAAAAAGAAAAGATTTGTATTGTTGTATGTGAAAGACATGTACTGCTCAAAATAGATCGTTCTTTTTAGGCATTTTCTATACTTAAATTCTGTCGATAATAGTAACATACAAATATATTATAGTAACATACAAATATATTATTTATATATAAATATATAATATACACATATGTCACATATAAAATACACTGGAAAAAAAATGGAAAAAAGAAAGTGCAAATTTGAAAATAAATTTTTATGACTATTATATTTGTTGTAATTTAGTTGTAATTGAATAAGCTCATAGTGCCATGTCTATAATTTAAGTTCAAACTTTTACTACAACTGGCAGTAATTGATATGTTAAACACGACATTCCATTACCTAAGAAGAACTTTCATTTTTAGTTATTTTTTATTTCAATTATATATGAAGTAAGGAATATTATAAGAGCTTTCTTATTAGATTGGAACCGAATTAATTAGTTACACAAAAAAATTAGGTAATTACTACAAAAAAAAATGCACTAGAATAACTAGGTCTTTTTTTTTTTTTTTTTTAGTTGATTTATTGATGCATACTATGATCCATACTCTACTGTTTTGGTATAATTCTTTTTACTTAACTATACTATAGACTATAGTATATGATATGGTTACATATTGCTAAAATGGAATAGTAATATAGTCATAGAATGATTTAAAATCTCATATTTCCAATTTTAATTTAATAAATACTTTCTTTAGTTAATTAAAATTAATAACTCATTAATTATTCTTACTTAACTATTTGGTCATATCATTTACCCAACCAATTGGGTAACTTTTTGAATATTTCCAATATCTAAGATTTTTTAAAAGTCAGAATAATTTGAAATTAACAAATATTTGAGGTTTTTATATCTTTTTTGTTCATTTAAAATTGTTCCTTTCGAAAGCGATAAGAATCGGTGAATCGGAAAAAATTATAAGAAAAAAAAAAAAAATGAGAATTTGTTTTTTTTTATGGAACATACATATAAATATGCATGGATAATACCTTTTCTTCCATTTCTAGTTACAATGTTAATAGGATTTGGACTTCTGCTTATTCCTGCAACAACCAAAAATATTCGTCGTATGTGGGCTTTTCTGAGTATTTTGATGCTAAGTATAGCTATGGTATTTTCGGTCAATCTGTCTATTCAGCAAATAAATGGAAATGTTATCTATCAATATCTATGGTCTTGGACTGTCAATAATGATTTTTCTTTAGAGTTTGGACACTTGATCGATCCACTTACTTCTATTATGTCAATATTAATTACTACCGTTGGAATCATGGTTCTTATTTATAGTGATAATTATATGTCTCATGACCAAGGATATTTGAGATTTTTTGCTTATATGAGTTTTTTCAATACTTCTATGTTGGGATTAGTTACTAGTTCTAATTTGATACAAATTTATATTTTTTGGGAACTTGTAGGAATGTGTTCGTATCTACTAATAGGTTTTTGGTTCACACGACCAATTGCAGCAAGTGCTTGTCAAAAGGCTTTTGTAACCAATCGTATAGGGGATTTTGGTTTATTATTAGGAATTTTAGGACTTTATTGGATAACCGGTAGTTTAGAATTTCGGGATTTGTTCGAAATAGTTAATAACTTAGTTCATAATAATGGAATAGATCTTTTATTTGCTACTCTATGTGCTTCTTTTTTATTCGTCGGTGCAATTGCTAAATCTGCGCAATTCCCTCTTCACATATGGTTACCTGATGCTATGGAAGGACCCACTCCTATTTCGGCTCTTATACATGCTGCTACTATGGTAGCAGCGGGAATTTTTCTTGTAGCTCGGCTTCTTCCTATTTTCAT